GAATGAAAATAGCTTATTTTAAATGAAATAGGCTGTTTTCATCTAATTTTTTTTTTTTTTTTTTTTTTATACTTTGATTTAAGTTGTATATATACCTTTATTATACACAAAGTATAAAGTATTTAAATAAATAAAAAAAGTATAGCCTAAAAAATTAATCTTTATGAATCTAGATAATCTAAAATTCCAATATAGACATTTCCGAGAGTTAAAAGACCAACTTCATATAAATAGATAAATGATTACAATAAATTTATTTTTAATATTAATTTATAACAATGTTTATAATGTTAGATTATATTATATACTAATAAATTGATAATACTGTTATTCATCTATGAATCTTAAAGCTTTTTCTTATATGAATATAGATATCTATTAATTAACTAAATATTTATATACATATATATATATATTAATCTTAACTTGGTATATCGTTTATTTATTTTTAATATTTATATAAATAAAAATTAAATTTCCATTTAAAATAAATGAATGAATAAAGTATTTATTAGTAAATTTAATATCTATAAAATTTATTAAAAAAAAAAAAAAAAAAAAAAAAATTAGATTAGACTTAAATATTAGTTAAATTCTTATTAACTAATATGATTTTTTTTTATTATTTAATTTAATTATTATTTCAGTTTATATATTTATTTTTTTTTATTATTAATATTAAATAATATTAATTTGATTAATTTTTAATTTAGCTAAAATAATTGATATTAAGATTTAGATAGTTAATTTTATAAAATAGGTTAAATTCTATCTAATTTTTTTTAATGAAAAACGGTATATTACTTAGGGGGTAATTGCTGACCAGGAGGTAATACTAACTGATTTTATTTAAGTCTAATCTAATTTTTTTTTTATAGTAATTAAATGGTAGTATTTAGATTAATATATATGTTTATTAATCTTTTATATTATTTTGTTATTTAATTAATATTAAAGTTTTATTTTGGCTTTGTATTTTATTATTGATTTATTTTATATGTAAGTTTTTGCGTGAATTTTTGTCTATTTTAATAATGGGTAAAATTTAAGTATATTCTCAGTAAATAGTATTATTAATCAAAGAAATTTGGAAATAGTAATTTCATAGAGTATTGGCTAAATTTGTGCCAGCAGCCGCGGTTACACAAATAATGCAGATAAAATTTGTTCAGTGTGAGTTAGAGTTTATTATATTAAAATAATACTAAATTTATTAGGTGAAATTTTAAATTTAGAAATTTTTTTTGTTAAGATTTTGAAGCTTGTAAATTTTAGTTATAAACTAGGATTAGATACCCTATTATTTAAAATGTAATTTTAGTCACTAAGGTAGTAGTAGTTATGTTCTTGAAACTTAAAAAATTTGGCGGTATTTTAGTCTATTCAGAGGAACCTGTCCTGTAATTGATAATCCACGATGTACCTTACTTGAATTTGTTTTTCAGTTTATATACCGTCGTTATCAGAATATTTTATTAGAATAATAATTTTCTATAATTTTTATAAGAATTTATATCAGATCAAGGTGTAGCTTATATTTAAGTAGAGATGGGTTACAATAAATTTATTTAAACGGATCTAATTTTGAAATGTTTAGTGAAGGTGGATTTGATAGTAAAATTTTAAAGATAGTTAATTTGATTTTAGCTCTAGAATATGCACACATCGCCCGTCGCTCTTGCTATTAAGGTAAGATAAGTCGTAACATAGTAGATGTACCGGAAGGTGTATCTAGAATGACAATTTAAAGCTTATTCAGTAAAGCATTTCATTTACATTGAAAAGATTTTTGTGCAAATCAATATAAATTGATTAAGATTTATTTATTAATTTATTTTGTTTTTAAATTGATGTATTAAAAATAATTATATAATTGAATGTTTTAGTAATTTTTAATGAAAAAATAATATTTATGATAGTTTATTAGTATTGTGAAAGATAGTTGAAATATTTTGAAAAATTTTTGTATTAAAAGAAAATTTAATTTATTGTACCTTGTGTATCAGGGTTTATCAAATAATTAATATAAATAATATTGATCTCGATTTTATAAGAGTTATTGGGTTATTAAAGTTAATGTGTCAAAATTATTTTAAATAATCTGATAGAAATGAAATGTTATTCGTTTATAAAGGTATCTAGTTTTTTTAGAAATAAATTTAATTTACAAATTTTTAACTTTTTGGTTATTTATTTAATTGAAAAGTTTATTTATTTGAATATCTTAAGGGATAAGCTTTAAGATAAATTATTAAAAATTAATAATAATAATATAAAATGTATGCTTAGAATTAGCAATCGTTTTAAAGTTTGTTATAAATTATTTTATGAATTATATTATTTATTATATTTTAATTTATTTATAAAAATTTTTTTATTAATTAAGTATAAAAAGGAATAATGATGTAATTAGTATATTTTTTGTTTATGTAATTTTATATGATAAGTTTGTATAAAGAACTCGGCAAAAATTTTACCCGCCTGTTTAACAAAAACATGTCTTTTTGAGTTATTTTTAAAGTCTGACCTGCCCACTGAAGTTATTTAAATGGCCGCAGTATTCTAACTGTGCAAAGGTAGCATAATCATTAGTCTTTTAATTGAAGGCTGGTATGAACGGTTGGACGAGGTATAAGCTGTTTCATATAAATTTATAATAGAATTTTATATTTTAGTTAAAAAGCTAAAATTTAGTTAAAAGACGAGAAGACCCTATAAATCTTTATATTTTACATTATTTAAATTTTTTAGATTTATTTTATTTTTATAATTTGAAATATTTTGTTGGGGTGATATTAAAATTTAATAAACTTTTAGTTATTTAAAATCATTAATTTATGAGTTATTGATCCATTAGTAGTGATTATAAGATTAAGTTACTTTAGGGATAACAGCGTAATTTTTTTGGAGAGTTCTTATCGATAAAAAAGTTTGCGACCTCGATGTTGGATTAAGGTATATTTTTAGGTGTAGCCGCTTAAATTTTGAGTCTGTTCGACTTTTAAATTCTTACATGATCTGAGTTCAGACCGGCGTAAGCCAGGTTGGTTTCTATCTTTAATACATTATAATATCTTAGTACGAAAGGACCAGGTATTGGAATAATAATATTTTATGTAAGGAATGTGATTAATATAATACTATTTTGGCAGATTAGTGCAATAAATTTAGAATTTATTTATGTAATTTATATTACAAATAGTACTTGTTTTTTATAGAATTTATTTTATCTATTATTGGGAGTTTAATTTTGGTGATTTGCGTTTTGGTGAGAGTGGCTTTTTTAACTCTTTTGGAGCGGAAGGTTTTAGGTTACATTCAGATTCGAAAAGGGCCAAATAAAGTAGGTTTAATAGGAATTCCTCAGCCTTTTTGTGATGCGATTAAGTTATTTACTAAGGAACAAACTTACCCTCTTTTATCAAATTATATTTCTTATTATTTTTCTCCTATTTTTTCTTTATTTTTGTCTTTGGTTGCTTGGTTGTGCATTCCATTATTTGTTAAGTTGTTTTCATTTAATTTGGGGTTATTATTTTTTTTATGTTGTACTAGTTTAGGGGTCTATACTGTTATAATTGCTGGTTGATCTTCTAACTCTAACTATGCCTTATTGGGAGGGTTGCGGGCTGTAGCGCAGACTATTTCTTATGAAGTTAGAATGGCTTTGGTTTTGTTATCCTTTGTATTTTTAATTGGAAGTTATAATATTTTAGACTTTTTTTATTATCAAAAAACTATTTGATTTTTAGTAATTTTGTTTCCTATTAGATTAGTTTGATTTTGTATTTGTTTAGCTGAAACTAATCGTACTCCTTTTGATTTTGCAGAAGGTGAATCGGAGTTAGTTTCTGGGTTTAATATTGAATATAGTAGAGGAGGATTTGCTTTAATTTTTATGGCCGAGTATGCTAGAATTTTATTTATAAGTATATTATTTTGTGTAATTTTTTTAGGCTGTGATGTATTTAATGTTATATTTTATGTTAAGTTAACTTTTATTTCATTTGTTTTCATTTGAGCTCGAGGTACTTTACCTCGGTTTCGTTACGATAAGTTGATATATTTAGCCTGAAAGAGTTTTTTGCCTTTTTCATTGAATTTTTTGTTGCTTATTATTGGATTGAAGTTATTATTGATTTATTATATGTGGTTAATAAAGTTTAGTAAAGTTAATAGAAAGGTTGATTTCTATCTTATGTTTTCAAAACATATGCTTATTCAAGCTCATTAACTAATTAATTAAATTGTCTCATCATTTATTTACTAATGGATTGATGATGTAGTATAGGAAGTAAATTACAGTTAAGATTTGGCCTACTAATACATAGGGTTCTTCTACTGGTCGTGCTCCAATTCATGTTAATAAAATTACTGTAACGACTATAGTTCAAAATAAGATTTTATTGATAGGGTAAAATTGAATGCCTCGGAATTTTCTTAAGTGATAGAAAGGTAGAATTGCTAAGATGGCAATTGATAGAACTAGTGCAATTACTCCTCCAAGTTTATTAGGGATGGATCGTAGAATTGCGTAAGCGAATAAGAAATATCATTCTGGTTGAATGTGCACTGGAGTGACTAAAGGGTTAGCGGGGATAAAATTATCTGGATCTCCTAATAAGTATGGATTAATTAATGTTAGTAGAATTAATGCTGCTATTATGATTACAAATCCAACAATGTCTTTGTATGAGAAGTAAGGATGAAAGGGAATTTTATCAATATTAGAGTTTAATCCAATGGGGTTATTAGAACCTGTTTGGTGTAGGAATAATAAGTGAATTAGAGTTATTGCTAGTACAATAAAAGGTAAAATGAAGTGGAAGGTGAAGAATCGTGTAAGCGTAGCGTTGTCTACTGCAAATCCTCCCCATACTCATTGAACTAGATCAATTCCTAAGTAAGGGATAGCTGATAGTAAATTAGTAATAACTGTTGCTCCTCAGAAAGATATCTGACCTCAGGGTAATACATACCCTATAAATGCTGTAGCTATCACTAGGAATAAGATTAGTACTCCTACTAGTCAGGTAGGTGTAAATAAGTAAGAGCCATAGTAGATTCCACGTCCTACGTGTAAATAAATACAAATAAAAAAGAACGATGCACCGTTAGCGTGAAGGGTTCGTAGTAATCATCCGTAATTTACGTCACGACAAATGTGGTTTACACTATTGAAGGCTAAATTAATATCAGCGGTATAATGCATAGCTAAGAATAGCCCTGTTAGGATTTGAATAATTAAACATAGGCCTAATAATGACCCGAAATTTCATCATGCTGAAATATTGATTGGGGCGGGGAGGTCTACTAGGGCATTATTTGCAATTTTAAATAGGGGGTGTTGGGTTCGTAATGGTTTGTTCATTAGTTTATTTGTCGGAGAGGTCCATAAAATAATTTAGTAATTTTTACTACTGTGATTAGTGTAATTAATAAATAGTTTATTAATAGAATAGTGATAAAATTTGTTGGGTAATTATATAATTTATGAAGATTTAAGGAGTTTTCAGGGGCAGTTAAGTTAAAGTTATATAGGGGCTGTATTTCTAAGTTTTGAATAAATGAGGAGGTTAATAATTTATCTATAAATATGGCAATTATTATTAAAGTTAATATAACTATAATGCAAATAGTAGTTAGTTTTATAGATATTGAAAATATTTCATTTGATGCTAATGAAGTTACGTAAATGAATAGCACTAGTATACCTCCTAGAAAAATTAAAAATAAGATATATGAAAATCAGAATCTTTTAGCGATTAGTCCAGTGATTAAACAAATTTGTAGTGTTTGGATTAATAGTATTAATCCTATTGCTAAAGGATGATTTATTTGGATAAAAATTAATCTTGAGATTAGTGTTGAGGAGTATAGAAAAAGTTGTATAATTTCAGGAGGTAGTTTATTTAAAATATTAATTTTGGGGATTAATGATAAAGTTGTTTCTTTTCTCTTGAAGTTTTAAAAGACAATATCTTATTTTTGGTTTACAAGACCAATGTTTTTGTTAAACTATTAAAACTAATGTTAATAGGTTTATATTGAGGATTACCTTGTTTTTTATTTTTAATAGGAATTTTTGTTTTTGTTTCTAATCGTAAGCATTTATTATCAATGCTTTTAAGTTTAGAATATATTGTATTAAGTTTATTTTTTCTTTTATTTATTTATTTAAATTTAATAAATTATAGAAGATTTTTTAGTATAATATTTTTAACTTTTAGAGTGTGTGAGGGTGCTTTAGGGCTTTCTATTTTAGTGTCTATAATTCGTACTCATGGAAATGATTATTTTCAGTCGTTTAATGTATTGCAATGTTAAAATTGATCTTTATAATACTTTTTATTAGTCCTATTTGTTTTATAAGTGGTTTATTTTGAATGGTTCAAAATTTATTATTTGTTGTAACTTTTGTTTTTATTGCTTTAAATTATTGTACTAATTATTTTGTAAATATCTCTTATTTTTTAGGATTTGATGTTATTTCTTATGGTCTTATTTTATTAAGACTTTGGATTTGTACTCTTATGATTAGTGCTAGTGAGTCTGTGTATAAGTATGGAAACTATAAAAGTTTATTTTTATTTAATATTTTAATTTTATTAATTTTTTTAGTATTAACTTTTAGAAGAATAAGTTTATTTATATTTTATTTATTTTTTGAAAGAAGATTAATTCCTACTTTATTTTTGATTTTGGGTTGAGGATATCAACCTGAGCGTCTTCAAGCGGGGGTTTATTTATTATTTTATACGTTGTTGGTTTCTTTACCTATATTAGTTGGAGTTTTTTATTTATATAATAATTTAAGTACAATAAATTTTTATTTATTAAGTAATTATATATTTGATTATGATTTGTTGTATTTGTCTTTAATTTTGGCTTTTTTAGTTAAAATACCTATATTTTTAGTTCATTTATGGCTTCCTAAAGCTCATGTTGAAGCTCCGGTTTCAGGATCAATAATTTTAGCTGGAATTATGTTGAAGTTGGGGGGCTATGGTTTGTTGCGAGTTTTTTCTTTTTTGCAGTTAAGTGGTATTAAATATAATTATGTATGAGTTAGAATTAGTTTAGTGGGAGGAGTTTTAATTAGTTTGGTTTGTTTACGTCAAACTGATTTAAAGGCTTTAATTGCTTATTCGTCAGTTGCTCATATAGGAATTGTTTTAGGGGGTTTAATAACTTTAACTTATTGAGGTCTTTGTGGTTCTTACACTTTAATAATTGCTCATGGTTTGTGTTCATCTGGATTATTTTGTTTAGCTAATATTACTTATGAACGATTGGGAAGTCGAAGATTATTAATCAATAAGGGGTTATTAAATTTTATACCTTCAATAACTTTATGGTGGTTTTTACTAAGAGCTTGTAATATAGCTGCCCCTCCTTCTTTAAATTTATTAGGAGAAATTTCTTTATTAAATAGAATTGTGAGTTGATCATGGGTTACCATAATTTCTTTATCTTTATTATCTTTTTTTAGTGCTGCTTATACTTTGTATTTGTATGCTTATAGTCAACATGGAAAGATTTTTTCAGGAGTTTATTCGTTTAGAGGAGGTAAGATTCGTGAATTTTTTTTATTATTTCTTCACTGATTTCCTTTGAATTTGTTGATTTTAAAGAGAGATATTTGTTTATTTTGACTTTAGATCTGAATAGTTTATTTAAAATATTGATTTGTGGTGTCAATGAAATGAGATTTATCATTTTAGATCGTGAAATATTTATCAATCTGTAGAATTAGATTTTTAGTTTTAATTACTATTAGAATTAATTTTTTTATTTTTAGTTTAGTATTTTTATTAAATGAATATTCTTTATTTTTGGAATGGGAAGTTGTTAGTTTGAATTCGGCTAGAATTGTAATGACTTTTTTGTTTGATTGGATGAGTTTATTATTTATGTCTTTTGTTTTATTAATTGCTTCGTTGGTAATTTATTATAGAAAGGAGTATATGAGAGGAGACACGAACATTAATCGGTTTATTATATTAGTTTTAATATTTGTGTTGTCTATAATATTATTAATTATTAGACCTAATTTAATTAGAATTTTATTAGGATGAGATGGTTTAGGACTGGTTTCTTACTGTTTAGTTATTTATTTTCAAAATGTTAAGTCTTATAATGCCGGGATGCTTACTGCTTTGTCTAATCGAATTGGAGATGTAGCCTTTTTATTGGCGATTGCTTGAATATTAAATTATGGAAGTTGAAATTATATCTTTTATTTAGAAAGTATGAAGAATAGAGTTGAAATAGAAATTATTGGCGTATTAATTATGTTAGCTGCTATAACTAAAAGAGCTCAGATTCCATTTTCTTCTTGATTACCCGCGGCTATAGCTGCTCCTACTCCTGTTTCAGCTTTAGTTCATTCTTCAACTTTAGTAACTGCAGGAGTTTATTTATTGATTCGGTTTAATGTTTTATTGAGAGGTAGATGATTAGGTGATTTATTACTATTGCTTTCTGGGTTAACAATATTTATAGCAGGGTTAGGAGCTAATTTTGAATTTGATTTAAAGAAAATTATTGCTCTTTCTACGTTGAGACAGCTAGGGTTGATGATAAGAATTTTGTCTATAGGATTTTATAAACTTGCTTTTTTTCATTTATTAACTCATGCTTTATTTAAAGCTTTGTTGTTTATGTGTGCTGGGGCTATTATTCATAATATAAATAATTCTCAAGATATTCGCTTAATAGGGGGACTGGGTGTGTATATGCCTTTGACTTCTGGCTGTTTTAATGTAGCTAATTTAGCTTTATGTGGGATGCCTTTTTTAGCTGGATTTTATTCTAAGGATTTGATTTTGGAAGTTGTTTCTTTAAGTTATATTAATATATTTTCTTTTTTCCTTTATTTTTTTTCTACTGGATTAACCGTTTGTTATTCTTTCCGATTGGTTTATTATTCTATAACGGGAGAGTTAAATTGTGGCTCTTTGAATATATTGAGAGATGAAGGTTGAGTAATATTGCGGGGGATGAGTGGTTTATTAATTATGAGAATTGTAGGAGGTAGAATATTAAGTTGATTAATTTTTCCAACTCCTTATTTGATTTGTTTGCCTGGGCATTTAAAGTCGTTAACATTGTTTGTTTGTGTAGTTGGGGGAGTATTAGGATATTTAATTTCTAATGTTTCTTTATTTTATTATAATAAATCTTTACATAATTATTTAGGGAGTTATTTTTCTGGTTCTATATGGTTTATGCCTTATATCTCAACCTATGGGATTATTAATTATCCTTTAGTGTTAGGGATAAGAGTGTGTAAATCTTTTGATCAGGGGTGATCAGAATTTTTAGGTGGGCAAAATTTATACAGTGAGTTAGTTAAACATTCGCAATATGTAGCTGTTATGCATAACAATAATTTAAAGGTTTATCTTTTATTATTTGTTTTATGAATTATTTTCTTATTTTTATCTTTTTAACTTATATTCAAGTAGCTTAAGGTAGAGCATAACACTGAAGATGTTAAGGTAATTGTGTAATTCTTGGATGTAGTGCATTTTATTTAGTAATTTATAAAAATAGAAAATTTTATTTTTACAATGAAAATGTAATGTTTTTATTAAACTATATAAACAGAAGTATAAATGGAGTTTAACCATTAAAAGATAAAAGTTAGCAGCTTTTTCTTGAACGTCATACTTCCTTAATTGGAGATTGATCTCAGTTCTATCATTAACAGTGATAAGCCTCTTTTTGGCTTCAATTAATAAATTAATTAAAGTGTAATTTATTAGAATAAGGGCATTAAATGCCTAAGATTAGGTCGAAACTAATTGCAATAAATCGCTTCATATTCTGAATTATAAGGTAGATTGATACTTCAATACTTTTTGAATGCAAATCAAATGTTATAATTAACTACAACCCTAATTTGATCAATTTAATATCCCTTGATTTCATTCATGGTATAGCCCAATAATTAAGATAATAATGAATACAATTCTTGTTGTCGTTCATATAATAATGTTAGAAATTGAAATAATTAGGATTATGGGTAAAATAAGGGCAATTTCTACGTCAAAGATTAAGAAAATGATTGTAATTAAAAAGAATCGAAGAGAAAAAGGTAGCCGTGAAGAAGATTTAGGGTCAAATCCGCATTCAAAGGGGGAGCATTTTTCACGGTCTGTTAGTGCTTTTTTTGATAAAATAGAGGCTAAGGTTATTACTACACTGGTGATAATAATTAAAATTGAGGATATAGTAGTGATTAAAAAAATTATCTATACTACTGATTAGTAGGCCTTATGATTGGAAGTCAAATATACTTATATACTATATAGATAAAAATTAATTATCCTCCTCATCAATAAATTGAGATATAAAGGAATAACCAGACGATATCAACAAAATGTCAGTATCATGCAGCTGCTTCAAATCCAAAATGGTGAATTTTAGAAAAATGGTTGTTTAAGTGGCGAATTAAACATACTAGAAGGAATGTTGTTCCAATTAATACGTGAATTCCGTGGAATCCTGTTGCTATGAAAAAGGTAGAGCCATAAACTGAATCTGCGATAGTAAATGGGGCTTCAATATACTCGTATGCTTGCAGGATAGTGAAATAAATTCCTAGTAAAACTGTGAAGAATAATCCTTGAGTTGCTTGAGAGTGATTACCTTCTATTAATCTATGGTGAGCTCATGTGACAGTTACTCCTGAAGACAATAAAATAGCTGTATTTAATAATGGAATCTGGAATGGATTAAAGGGTTGGATTCCTGCAGGGGGCCATATAGCCCCTAGTTCAATAGCTGGGGATAAACTTCTGTGGAAAAATGCTCAGAAGAATGACACAAAAAATAAAACTTCTGATAAGATGAATAGAATTATTCCTCATCGTAGACCTAATGTTACGGGTAAAGTATGTAGTCCTTGAAAAGTTCCTTCTCGAGAGACATCTCGTCATCATTGGTATACTGTTAAAATAGTAATAATATTTCCTAAAGCAAATAATGAAATATCATATTGATGGAATCATTTAACTAATCCTGAGACAGAGGTTATAGCTCCGATTGCTCCTGTTAAAGGTCAGGGGCTGTAGTCTACTAAATGAAATGGGTGGTTTGAGTGTGTTGACATTAATTTACTTCTCTAGAGTATAGTGTGCTTAGAACTGCAAATACATATGATTGAATAATAGCAACTGCTGATTCTAGTACTAATAAAGCAATTTGACCAATTAATAATAAAGATACAATTGCGTAAGAAAGGGAAGGCCCAGTATTTCCTAAGAGAGTAAGTAGTAAGTGTCCTGCAATTATATTTGCTGCTAGTCGGACAGCTAAAGTTCCGGGTCGAATAATATTACTAATAGTTTCAATACATACTATGAATGGTATAAGAACTGCGGGGGTTCCTTGAGGGACTAGGTGGGCGAATATGTGTTGTGTATGATTAATTCATCCATAAATTATAAAACATAATCATAAAGGTAGAGCTAGTCTGAGCGTAAGAGTTAAGTGGCTTGTTCTTGTAAAAATATAAGGAAATAACCCTATAAAATTATTGAATAAAATTAATGAAAATAAAGAAACAAAAATAAAAGTTGATCCTGAGTGTCCTGATGGCCCTAAAAGAGTTTTGAATTCTTTATGAAGTGTAAGAAGGATTGAATTTCAAAAAATATGCCATCGTGAGGGCATTAATCAATAGGCGGAAGGAATTATAAGAAGTCCTAAAAATGTTCTTATTCAGTTTAATGATAAATTGAAGATACTTGATGATGGGTCGAATACAGAGAATAAATTTGTTATCATTTTCAGTTTAAAGAAGCTGTTGAGTATTTACTTAAAGTTTCTGATTTAGGTGTTTTAGGAATTATAGAGTAATAGTTTATTATACTGAACAGGATGAAAGTAACTGAAAAGATAATAAATAAGCTTAATCAGCCAATGGGGGCTATTTGAGGCACTAAAAAATATTAAATAGTTTAATAATTTTAGTTTGACATACTAATGTTATTTTTTAACTAATTTTTTCATTAGAAGTAAGTGCTAATTTACTATAGAGTGGTTTAAGAGACCAGTACTTGCTTTCAGTCATCTAATGAAATTATGAATTAGTTCTATTAGTTACTCATTTGATAAAATGATTCACAGGAAGTCTTTCAATTACAATAGGTATAAATCTGTGATTAGCTCCACAAATTTCTGAACATTGCCCATAAAATAGTCCGGGGCGATTTATTAGAAAATTAGTTTGGTTTAATCGACCAGGAGTTCCATCAACCTTTACTCCTAAGGCTGGTACTGTTCATGAGTGAATTACATCTGCGGCTGTTACTAAAATTCGGATTTGAGAATTTATAGGTAAAATTACTCGATTATCAACGTCTAGAAGTCGAAATCCATCTGTTATTAACTCATTAGTTGGAATTATGTATGAGTCAAATTCTACATTTATAAAATCTGAGTATTCATAGCTTCAGTATCATTGGTGACCAATGGCTTTTAGAGTAACTGAAGGTTCGTTAATTTCATCTAATAGGTATAATAGTCGAAGAGAGGGGAAAGCAATAAATAGTAGAACAATCGCTGGAAGAATCGTTCAAATTATTTCAATGGTTTGACCATGTAAAAGATTTCGATTAGTGTATGAATTGAAGAATAGTATAAATATTAAGTAACCTACTAGTGTTGTAATTATTACTAAAATTATTAAGGCGTGGTCATGAAAGAAAGTAAGTTGTTCTATAAGAGGAGAGGCTCTGTCTTGAAGGCCAAGGGCAGCTCATGTTGTCATTAGTTTCTAATAAAAGTAAAATACTTTATATATGGAGCTTAAATCCATTGCACTAATCTGCCATATTAGATAATTAGTTAAAATAGGTAATTCTGAGTAGCTGTGTTCGGCTGGGGGGGTGTTTTGGAATCACTCAATTGAAGAACTAAGTTGTATAGGATAAACTACTTGTCGTTGTGTAATTAAACTTTCTCAAATGATGAATAGAAAGAATAAAATTCCTAATAAAGAAATAGATGAACCAATTGTAGAAACTACATTTCATGTTGTGTAAGCATCTGGATAGTCTGAATAGCGTCGAGGTATTCCTGCTAATCCTAAAAAGTGTTGTGGGAAGAATGTTAAATTTACTCCAATGAATATGATAATAAATTGACTTTTTAATCAGTTAGGGTTTAATGTTAATCCTGTAAATAGTGGGTATCAGTGGACAAACCCTGCCATGATAGCAAATACTGCACCTATAGATAGTACATAGTGAAAATGGGCCACTACATAATAGGTGTCATGAAGAATAATGTCTACAGAAGAATTAGCAAGAACAACCCCTGTTAATCCTCCTACTGTAAATAAGAATACAAATCCTAGGGCTCATAATATGGCTGGAGAATAATTTAGTTGTGTACCGTGTAATGTGGCTAGTCAGCTAAAAATTTTAATACCTGTGGGTACAGCGATAATTATTGTAGCTGAAGTGAAGTATGCACGAGTGTCTACATCTATCCCTACTGTGAATATATGATGTGCTCATACAATGAATCCTAATAGTCCAATTGCTATTATAGCATAGATTATTCCTAATGACCCGAATGTTTCCTTTTTCCCTGATTCTTGACTAATAATATGAGAAATTATTCCAAATCCTGGTAAAATTAGAATATAAACTTCTGGGTGGCCGAAGAATCAAAATAAGTGTTGGTAAAGAATAGGGTCTCCTCCCCCGGCAGGGTCAAAAAAAGAAGTATTTAAGTTTCGATCTGTTAGTAGTATAGTAATGGCTCCTGCTAAAACTGGCAATGATAGTAAAAGTAGTAGAGCTGTTAGTACAACTGCTCAAACGAAAAGAGGCATTCGGTCAAATGAAATTCCCGTTGATCGTATATTAATCACTGTTGTGATGAAATTAACGGCCCCTAGAATTGAAGAAATACCTGCTAAGTGAAGGGAGAAAATAGCTAGATCAACAGATGCTCCTCCGTGGGCAATAACAGATGACAGGGGTGGGTAAACTGTTCATCCTGTACCAGCTCCGTTTTCTACTATACTTCTTACTAACAGTAGTGTAAGGGAAGGGGGTAGTAGTCAAAAGCTTATATTATTTATTCGTGGGAAGGCTATGTCGGGTGCTCCTAATATTAAAGGAACAAGTCAATTTCCGAAACCACCAATTATAATGGGTATAACTATAAAGAAAATTATTACGAAGGCATGGGCTGTTACAATTACATTATAGATTTGGTCGTCTCCGATTAATCCCCCTGGGTGCCCTAGTTCAGCTCGAACTAAAATTCTAAGGGATGTACCGACTATCCCTGCTCAGGCTCCGAAGATAAAATATAAGGTTCCAATATCTTTATGATTTGTTGAAAATAGCCATTGTCGCGATTAAATGGCTGAAGTTTAGGCGATAGACTGTAAATCTATTTATAAGAATTTATTCTTTTTAATCATTATTAATAGATTAGTAATTGATATTAAAGATTGGCTTTATAGTCAAGGATGACATTAGACTGCAATTCTAAAGGAGTAATAAATTTACTAAGGCTTAAAAGATTTATACTTATATTTATAGCTTTGAAGGTTATTAGTTTAATTAACTTAAAGCCTTGTGCTGTGTAATTTATAAGAATAAATAAATTATAGAGATTAAAATTAGGCTAAATGTAGAGATGAAAGAGAGGATTAGTATTAGTTTGAAGGAAATATTATTAATAGTTATATCAATAGTTCAGTTATTTTCATAATAATTAAGTATAAATGCTGCGAAGCAAAGTCGTAAGTAAAAAAATAGGGTAATTAGTGTTATAACTGTTATAATTGTTATTAATATATATTGGCTTTTTAGCACTAGTAGTTGAATAACGAGTCATTTAGGAAGGAATCCGATAAACGGAGGCAATCCTCCTAGTGAGAGTAAATTTAAAAATAAAATGAATTTAAGGATTTTAGAACTGAAGAATGAATTGAATAGTTGATTAATATGGAATATTTTAAAATTATTGAATATAAAGGTTAGACTGAAAGATAAGAATGTATAAAAAGAAAAATAGATGCATCATATGGATTCATTTGCCTGTATAGCTGCTAGTATTCATCCTAAGTGGTTGATTGATGAAAAGGCTATTAATTTCCGCAGAGAGGTTTGGTTGAGACCACCTAATGATCCAGTAATAGTTGAAGCGACAATTGCTATGAAGATAAAGGTATTTTGTGTTGTGTAAGAGATTAATATTAGGGGGGCAATCTTTTGTCATGTTATTAAAGTAAGAGCGTTTATTCAAGAAAGTCCTTCTATAACATTAGGGAATCAAAAATGGAAGGGTGCTGCTCCTCTTTTTAACAGTAAGGATGAAATGATTATTAAGTTGTTATAAAAAGAGCTATCTTGAATAACTGGGTAATTGTTTAAATACATTATTATAATAGCAAATAACAGTACTGCTGAGGCTATGGCTTGAGTCAAAAAGTATTTTAATGAGGCTTCTGTAGATGTCAAGTTGTTACCATTTATTAGGGGGATAAATGATAGCAAATTGATTTCTAGCCCTATTCAGGCACCTAACCAAGAATTTGATGAGATAGTAATTAAAGTTCCTGTTATTAAGATAAAAAAAAATATAATTTTTGCTGAATTATTAAAAATTAAAAAGAAAAGGACTAGAACCTTTATAAATGGGGTATGAACCCAGTAGCTTGATTAGCTTATCTTTTTACTGAAATTAATGTTGTCATTGATTTAATAGATTGTTTTCATCTAAGTTATATAATATATTTTGGTGTATGATGCACAAAAGTTTTTGATACTTTTAGAAATAGTTTAATTCTATTAAATATAATGAATGCAATACTGATTGCATTATTTACCCTATCAAGGTAACCCTTTTATCAGGCAATTCATT